TGATCCTGATTCGACATTAGAAGTATATTGATTGTTCCCCAATAACCGAATACTTTTTTCTGTAAATACTGCATATTTGATTCCATCCATAAATCCATTTTCTTCCCTATGAGTTCCAGTATCGATAAGAATTCTAGTTCTTACTGTTCATATGTTATGGTATGAATATACCATACCAATTCGCTATGTATGGATGATGAGATTCCATTGATACAGAGCCAATTCCAATAGACTTATTGAATGTTCCCATTGGCGTGCATCCAGCAGGAATTGAACCTACGAATTTGCCAATTATGAGTTGGGCGCTTTAACCATTCAGCCATGGATGCTTAACAGGGATCATCGTACATCGTGAATAACCAAATTCCAATTGAAATGAAATCTTTAGGAGGAATCAATGAAACGACATCAATTCAAATCCTGGATATTCGAATTGAGAGAGATATTGAGAGAGATCAAGAATTCTCACTATTTCTTAGATTCATGGATCAAATTCGATTCAGTGGGATCTTTCACTCACATTTTTTTCCACCAAGAACGTTTTATGAAACTCTTTGACCCCCGAATTTGGAGTATCCTACTTTCACGTGATTCACAGGGTGCAACAAGCAATCGATATTTCACGATCAAAGGTGTAGTACTGCTTGTAGTAGTGGTCCTTATATCTCGTATTAACAATCGAAAGATGGTCGAAAGAAAAAATCTCTATTTGATGGGGCTTCTTCCTATACCTATGAATTCCATTGGACCCAGAAAGGAGACATTGGAAGAATCTTTTTGGTCTTCCAATAGAAATAGGTTGATTGTTTCGCTCCTGTATCTTCCAAAAGGGAAAAAGATTTCTGAGAGTTGTTTCATGGATCCGCAAGAGAGTACTTGGGTTCTCCCAATAAAGAAAAAGCGTATCATGCCTGAATCTAACCGGGGTTCGCGGTGGTGGAGGAACCGGATCGGAAAAAAGAGGGATTCTCGTTGTCAGATATCTAATGAAACCGTAGCTGGAATTGAGATCTCATTCAAAGAGAAAGATAGCAAATATCTGGAGTTTCTTTTTTTATCCTATACGGATGATCCGATCCGCAAGGACCATGATTGGGAATTGTTTGATCGTCTTTCTCCGAGGAAGAAACGAAACATAATCAACTTGAATTCGGGACAGCTATTCGAAATCTTAGGGAAAGACTTGATTTGTTATCTCATGTCTGCTTTTCGTGAAAAAAGACCAATTCAGGGGGAGAGTTTCTTCAAACAACAAGGAGCTGGGGCAACTATGCAATCCAATGATATTGAGCATGTTTCCCATCTCTTCTCGAGAAACAAGTGGGGTATTTCTTTGCAAAATTGTGCTCAATTTCATATGTGGCAATTCCGCCAAGATCTCTTCGTTAGTTGGGGGAAGAATCAGCACGAATCGGATTTTTTGAGGAACGTCTCGAGAGAGAATTGGATTTGGTTAGACAATGTGTGGTTGGTAAACAAGGATCGGTTTTTTAGCAAGGTACGGAATGTATTGTCAAATATTCAATATGATTCCACAAGATCTATTTTCGTTCAAGTAACGGATTCTAGCCAATGGAAAGGATCTTCTTCTGATCAATCCAGAGATCCTTTCGATTCCGTTAGAAATGAGAATTCAGAATATCACACATTGATCGATCAAACAGAGATTCAGCAACTAAAAGAGAGATCGATTCTTTGGGATCCTTCCTTTCTTCAAACGGAACGAACAGAGATAGAATCAGATCGATTCCCGAAATGCCTTTTTGGATCTTCCTCCATGTCCTGGCTATTCACGGAACCTGAGAAGCGGATGAATAATCATCTGCTTCCGGAAGAAATCGAAGAATTTCTTGGGAATCCTACAAGATCAATTCGTTCTTTTTTCTCTGACAGATGGTCAGAACTTCATCTGGGTTCGAATCCTACTGAGAGGCCCACTAGAGATCAGAAATTGTTGAAGAAAAAACAAGATGTTTCTTTTGTCCCTTCCAGGCGAGCGGAAAATAAAGAAATGGTTGATATATTCAAGATAATTACGTATTTACAAGATACCGTCTCAATTCATCCTTCGGAACCAGATCCGGGATGTGATATGGTTCCGAAGGATGAACCGGATATGGACAGTTCCAATAAGATTTCATTCTTGAACAAAAATCCATTTTTTGATTTCTTTCATCTATTCCATGACCGGAACAAAGGGGGATACGCGTTACGCCACGATTTTTTTGAATCAGAAGAGAGATTCCCAGAAATGGCGGATCTATTCACTCTATCAATAACCGAGCCGGATCTGGTGTATCATAGGGGATTTGCCTTTTCTATTGATTCCTACGGGTTGGATCAAAAAAAATTCTTGAATGAGGTATTCAACTCCAGAGATGAATCGAAAAAGAAATCTTTATTGGTTCTACCTCCTCTTTTTTATGAGGAGAATGAATCTTTTTCTCGAAGGATCAGAAAAAAATCGGTCCGGATCTACTGCGGGAATGATTTGGAAGAT